GATTCATGGTCTCCTTCTTTCTTTTAATAGTACTTGTGGAGATCCAGAATTGGAAGCTAAAATAGATCAATTTGGTAGAAACGTATTATTAAAATTTCCAGAATTGGAACCTAAAATGGATCAAGTTACTAGAAAATATTTATTAAATGACATTGGTTTTTTTGTTAACTTAATGAGTAAATTTTCGGAAAAATCAGTATCAAGTTTGAATTTTGAAGGACTTTATTTATTTTCAGAACATGAACAAGTAAAAATATATTCCGAAAAAAAAAAAAAAAATTATTATTCGACGCAATTAGAACTGATCGTAACAATCTTTCAATTTTTAATAGAAAGGGATGTAGTGAAAATAAACGAAATCGGTAAACAAGTTCCTCGATGGTCATACACCTTAATCGACGACGTGGAACAATTGGCGCAAGGAATAGTAAAGGACGCCCAGATTCGTTCCGCAACCGCCGAACGCATAGTTGTTTTTAATGCTAAAACAGATTCACTGAATTTTTTGCCTAGAAATAGAGATATTGATATTGATAATATTGATAAGACTAATGACAAGGAGGATACTCCTGAAGCGAAGCGAAGTCAGGAATTAGCTCTAATAACCCTTTCACCCGAACCAGATTATAACCGAGAAATAATCCGAGGATCTATGCGCCCTCAAAGGCGTAAAACAGTGACTTCGAAACTCTTTCAAGGAAATGCCCATTCCCCCATTTTTTTGGAGGTAATAGACAACAACCCGTTATTTGAGCTTTTCGAGGATATATTCGTATCTTTGAAAGAATATTTCAGGAAACCTGGTACCGATAATTCAGAATTTTTGGATTTTGCGAAAAGGATAGAAGAGAAAGAGAAAGCGGAAAACCTAGACGAAGATGAAAGAAGACTTAAAGAAATAGAAGAAAACTGGGAAAACGTTCTATATGGTCTAATAATTAGAAGTTTTGTATTACTAATCCAATCAATTATTAGAAGATATATTCTAATACCTTCATTGATAATAACTAAAAATATCATTCGTATCTTATTATTTCAAAATCCCGAATGGTCAGAAGATTTTAGGGATTGGAGAAAAGAAGTGCATATTAAATGCACCTATCAAGGCGTTCCAGTATCCCAGAACGAATTGCCAAAAAACTGGTTCAACGATGGTATTCAGATAAGGGTCTTATGCCCTTTTGTTCTAAAACCTTGGCACAATTCGAAGGTACGATCTACTGAAAAAAAAAAGGATCCACTGAAAAAAAAGAAAAAACAAAAAAACTTCTGGTTTTTAACAGCTTATGGAACACTAGTCGAATCGTACCTTGATGATCATGTTCCAATCCCATTTTTATTTTTGGGTCCTGTTTTTAAAAAAATTAAAAAACAATTGAAAAAAGATTTGAAAAATCGTTTTTTTCTAGTTCAAAAAGTTTTAAATGAAAGAAAAAAATGGTTTCGAACCTTGTTAAAAAAAATAGATAAATTGAGTGAAAGCAAAAAAATTTCAACAATCAGTAAGAATAATCCAATCATTGAGGAATCACCCGTTATAATTCAATCGATTAATTGGACAAATTCTTCATTCACAGACACAGAAAAAAGGATAAAAGATCTTAATGTTAAAACAAAGACAATCATAAAACAAATAGAAAAAATGACAGAAAAAAAAAAAGAGGGGATTATAACTTCAGAGATCAATTTGAATTTGAACAAAACTACATATGATGCTAAAAGATTAGAATTACAAAAAAATATTTTGCAAATATTAGAAAGAAGAAATGTTCGATTAATCCGTAAATCCTATTCTTTTTTCAAATTTTTCATAGAAAGAGTATACATAGATATCCTTTTATATATCATTAGTATTTCTAGGATCCATAGACAACGTTTTCTTGATTTTCTTGAATCAACAAACAAAATAGTAAATGTAGATAAATCCATTTCAAAAAAAAAAAATGAAGAAAGAATTTATAAAACAAATCAAAGTATAATTCCATTTATGTCGATTATAGACAAATCTTGGAATATTACGAATATGAAGTCACAGAATTCTTGTGATGTATCTTCTTTGTCACAAGCATATGTTTTTTTTAAATTATCACAAATCCAAGTTCGTAATGGATATAAATATAAGTTAAGATCCATTTTTGAATCTCATGGAAGATCTTTTTTTCTTAAAAATGAAATAAAGGATTATTTTTTTAAAATACAGGGAATATTTAATTCCAAATTAAGACAAAAGAACCGTCCCGATTCTTTAATGAATCAATGGACAAATTGGTTAAAGGTTCATTATCAATATGATTTACCTCAGAGCAGATGGTCGAGATTAGGAGCACGAAACTGGAGGAATAGAATCAATGAACATTGGGCTGAAAATAAAGATTTAGTTGAATATGATTCATATGACAAAACTCAATTAATTCTTTACAAAAAAAAACAAGTAGACTTTTTAGTCTTAGAAATAAAAAAAAAAATTAATAAACAATATAGATATGATCTTTTCTCCTATCAATATATTAATTATGCAGATAAGAAAAAGTCCTATATTTATGGATATAGATCACCATTCCAAGCAAACAAAAACCGGGCGATTTCTTATAATTACAACATACGTAAAGGGGAATTATTTGATATAATGGGTGATATCTCTATCCAAAATTATATAGCAGAAGATAATATTATAAATATGGAAAAAAACCTGAATAGAAAGTATTTTAATTGGATGGGAATAAATGTAGAAAGAAAAAAGAATTCCATACGGAATCCGAAATCCGAAATTACGGAATACGAATTAGCGAAGCCGAGATTTTGGTTCTTTTCTAAATTAAGGATATTATATGATGCATATAAGAAGAATCCTTGGATTTTACCAATAGAATTCTTTTTTTTGCAATTTTCTGGAAATGAAAACATTACTGATGAATCCAAGTTAGAAGCTAAACAATACGTGAGTGGAGTAGATCTTAAATCATCTGGCTCAAAGTACTTTCACGGATCAGACGTTGGTTATTATATAAATAAATACAGAAACGATCTAAAGGGAGAACGGGATTTCTTACTAGAAAAGTATTTGGGTTTTGGTTTGCACTGCGAGAGTTTCGTCCAAGAAAGCATAATGAATAATTTCAACTTATTTTGTCTCCTGGTTAGATTGAAAAATATAAAAAAATTTTTCATAATGTCTATTAAAAAGGGAGACCTAGATATGGAAGATATGATGTATCTGACTAGTAAGGATTTTCGTAGTTATAAAGGATGTAGGGACACCGAAGACTTGAGGGACAACCTAATGTTTTTTATTGAACCTATTCGCCTGTCTATAAAAAACTATGAACCATTTTTTATATATCAAACCACAAGCCTATCGTTGATTCATAAGAGTAAGCGCGAAATTTGGAAAAGAAACCCAGAAAAAGGTCGTGTTGATCAAAAGATCACAGAAAATAAATATAAAAATCATTATGATTTGCTTGTTCCTGAAAATCTTTTGTCCACCAGACGCCGTAGAGAATTGAGAATTCTAATTTGTTTCAATTCTAAGAATAGAAATACTGTGGTGCATAGAAACACAAAAAATCACAATGAGAATAAAATAAATAATTCTTGTCAAGTTTTGGCTAAAAATAAAGATCTTGATAGCGAAACAAAAAAACTAATGAATTTAAAATTCTTTCTTTGGCCAAATTATCGATTAGAAGATTTAGCTTGTATAAACCGCTATTGGTTTGATACCCATAATGGAAGCCATTTCAGTATATTAAGGATACATATGTATCCGCGATTGCAAATTTGATTTATAATCTACATTTATCTTCTATTTATTTATCATTATTATATTATAATATTTTTCGTAACATATCTGATATGTGAACATATATATATAAATTTTATTTTATTCAATTTATATATATAATTTAAATAAAAATAAATTAAATGTGCACACGCATTGGGGGATTGATACGAATTCAATGATGTATCCATTAGATACAAATAAAGAGAAAAATGAATCAACAAAATCGTCTTATTTTTCTTTGAAATAGACAAGACAATAGAATTTTTTATTTTGCGAATCAATAAATATAGTTTTTGTATATCTATTTGAATTACATTTCTTATATATATTTCTTATATATAGTTAATAGAATAATGAATTTGATTTGAAAAAAAAAAGAAATTCAGAATTGTTAAGTAAATAAAGAGAATTTTATATACAAAATTCAAAATGAGTGTTATTACTATTACTGATCAATAAAAATATCTACCAAAAAGGAGGGGAAGAGAAATCATTTTATGATAAAAAATTCAATTATACCTGTTATTTCACACAAAAAAAAAGAAGAAGAAAACCCCGGATCAGTTGAATTTCAAGTATTCAATTTCACTAATAAGATACGAAGACTTACTTCACATTTTGAATTACACCCCCAAGACTATTTATCTCAAAGAGGTTTACGTATAATTCTGGGAAAACGGCAACGACTACTGTCTTATTTGTCAAAGAAAAATAAAATACGTTATAAAAATTTAATAAATCAGTTGGGTATTCGAGATTCACAAATTCGTTAATTTCTGGAATCATTTTCAATTATTCGATTTATTAGATCCTGAATTTTGATGAACTTCTTTTTTAACGATTCATGGAAGGATGAATCGAGGAAAAACCTATGAATGTCCCAGCTACACGAAAAGACCTCATGATAGTCAATATGGGGCCTCAACACCCATCAATGCATGGTGTTCTTCGACTTATTGTTACTCTGGATGGTGAAGATGTTATTGATTGTGAACCAATATTGGGTTATTTACACAGAGGTATGGAAAAAATTGCGGAAAACCGAACAATTATACAATATCTGCCTTATGTAACACGTTGGGATTATTTAGCTACTATGTTCACAGAAGCAATAACCGTAAACGGACCGGAACAATTGGGAAATATTCAAGTACCGAAAAGAGCCAGCTATATACGAGTAATTATGTTGGAGTTAAGTCGTATAGCTTCTCATCTACTATGGCTGGGACCTTTTATGGCAGATATTGGTGCACAAACCCCTTTTTTCTATATTTTTAGAGAAAGAGAATTAATATATGATCTATTTGAAGCTGCGACAGGTATGAGAATGATGCATAATTATTTTCGTATTGGAGGAGTCGCGGCTGATCTACCTTATGGTTGGATAGATAAATGTTTTGATTTCTGCAATTATTTTTTAACAAGGGTTATTGAATATCAAAAACTTATTACGCGAAATCCAATTTTTTTAGAACGGGTTGAAGGAGTAGGTGTTGTTGGTAGAGAGGAGGTTATAAATTGGGGGTTATCAGGACCGATGCTTCGGGCTTCCGGAATACAATGGGATCTACGGAAAGTTGATAATTATGAGTGTTACGAGGAATTTGATTGGGAAGTTCAATGGCAAAAAGAAGGAGATTCATTAGCTCGTTATTTAGTTCGAATTGGTGAAATGATGGAATCCATAAAAATTATTCAACAGGCTTTGGAAGGAATTCCAGGTGGGCCATATGAAAATTTAGAAATTCGCAGCTTTGATAGAGAAAAGGAGCCAGAGTGGAATGATTTTGAATATCGATTCATTGGTAAAAAATCGTCCCCGACTTTTGAATTGCCAAAACAAGAACTTTATGTGAGAGTTGAGGCCCCCAAGGGAGAATTAGGAATTTTTCTAATAGGAGATCAGAATGGTTTTCCTTGGAGATGGAAAATTCGTCCACCTGGTTTTATCAATTTGCAAATTCTTCCTCAATTAGTTAAAAGAATGAAATTGGCTGATATTATGACAATACTAGGTAGCATAGATATCATTATGGGAGAAGTTGATCGTTGAAATGATAATTGATACAACGGAAGTCCAAGATATAAATTCTTTTTCCGGATTGGAATCTTTCAAAGAGGTCTACGGAATTCTATGGATACTTATACCGATTTTGATTCTTGTATTAGGAATCACAATAAGTGTACTAGCAATTGTATGGTTAGAAAGAGAAATATCCGCAGGGATACAACAGCGTATTGGACCTGAATACGCGGGTCCTTTTGGAATTCTTCAAGCTCTAGCAGACGGAACAAAACTACTATTCAAAGAGAATCTTATTCCATCTAGGGGAGATATTCGTTTATTCAGTATCGGACCATCCATATCAGTCATATCAATTCTAATAAGTTATTCAGTAATTCCCTTTGGCTATAACTTTGTTTTATCTGATTTCAATATCGGTGTTTTTTTATGGATTGCTATTTCGAGTATTGCTCCCATTGGACTTCTTATGTCAGGATATGGGTCAAATAATAAATATTCCTTTTTGGGTGGTCTGCGAGCTGCTGCTCAATCGATTAGTTATGAAATACCATTAACTCTATGTGTCTTATCAATATCTCTACGTGCGATTCGTTGAAACATAAAAATCTATTCCATACTATTGCTATGCTCCTCTCTTTGTAGTACTATATAGAAATATAGTACCATATAGGAAAGGGGTCGAATAAATTGAATAGAAACCTTCGTTATCTTTATTTTCTTTTTCACAATTCGGATTAAAGAACTAAATTAGATAGTTATATGAGTGAAATAAAACAGCTTATATTGAAAAAAAAAAAAATTTCAGAATACTATAGTTATATTACTTATCGTTATATAGTATAGTGATTTTAAATGGCAGTAAAAATATGGAGTCTCATTTTCTATGTATAAGAATGAAGTGAAATAAATTGATAAACAGAAGAGGCCATTTAACCCAAGATTGGATAATTTGTCATCCTGTTTTGAAGCGGGCTCAAAAGACCAACCTTATTGAGTTTTAGTTACCATTTGTATGAATGAATTATCATAGATGTATTAAATAAAATAAATAAGGGGGTTTACTAAAAAAAGGAGTGGATGGTTAGAAACACCAAGATACACAAAGGATTAGTAACACAGATTTTGTAAATTATCTTTTGGATAATTTACGCATAATAGAAAAAGAATACTAATTGGGGCTTTAAGTTGGTAGAAAAAATCAAGCAGTACTCCCCACAACTCCGATCCAGAGTATGCTTCCATCCACTGATTAATAAAATTACTATCAGGAACGAAAAAATCCTTTAAAAATTTTTAAATCCCTTTTTCATAGCACAAAAAAGAAGAATAGGAACGAAAAAAACAGAAGAAATCAAGAACGAAGGGGAGATCACTTTTTCGTTTTTGATTTCTTATATTCATGGAGATAAAATTCACATCATAATTAAGAAATGAGTGTGTAATTCTTTTTCGTAATTCAAAATGATGAGGGTTATTGAGAATTCTAAAAGAGTATTTTATGGAAGAATTCAGTTATTACTCAACAAATTTTTATTTTTAAGGGATGAGATCAATTCAGAAGTGCCTTATTGTATCCTTTATTAATTAATTAATAAAAATGGATTTCTCTTTCTTTTTCTAGAACAGACAGAATTGAATTGGTCTAATTCAGAACCGTTTGATATATTTTAATCTTCTATAACCTTCTATATCTTAGGGATATATCAAGAGATAAATAATCGCCCCGGTCCTTAGATTTACTTAAGGCTTTCCAGGAGCCGTATGAGGTGAAAATCTCATGTACGGTTCTGTAATAGAGATGGGAACAGTAATGTTATCACCGACTAGGATTATCTAACAGTTTAAGTACAGTTGATATAGTTGATGCGCAATCAAAATATGGTTTTTGGGGCTGGAATTTGTGGCGTCAACCTATGGGTTTCATCGTTTTTCTAATTTCGTCGCTAGCCGAATGTGAAAGATTACCTTTTGATTTACCAGAAGCAGAAGAAGAATTAGTAGCGGGTTATCAAACAGAATATTCGGGTATTAGATTTGGTTTATTTTACGTTGCTTCCTATTTAAACCTTTTAATTTCTTCATTATTTGTAACAGTTCTTTACTTGGGCGGTTCAAATATATCTATTCCGTACATATCTGAGTTTTTGGAAATAAATAAAACATATGGGGTTTTTGGAACTACAATTGATCTCTTTGTTACATTAGCTAAAACTTATTTTTTCTTATTCATTTCTATCCTAACAAGATGGTCTTTGCCTAGACTAAGAATGGATCAATTATTAAATCTTGGGTGGAAATTTCTTTTACCTATTTCTCTCGGGAATCTATTATTAACAACTTCGTCTCAATTGTTTTCACTGTAAAAGATTGATCTTCTATATTCATTACTTGTCTCAAATAAGAGAAAGAAATAAAAAAAAAAAAATATTCATAGATATTTACGATATGTTCCTTATGATAACCGGGTTCATGAATTATGGTCAACAAACAGTCCGAGCTGCAAGGTACATTGGTCAAAGTTTCATGATTATTTTATCTCACGCAAATCGTTTACCCGTAACTATTCAATATCCTTATGAAAAATTAATTACATCAGAGCGTTTCCGCGGTCGAATCCATTTTGAATTTGATAAATGCATTGCTTGTGAAGTATGTGTTCGTGTATGTCCTATAGATTTACCCGTTGTTGATTGGAAACTAGAAACGGATATTCGAAAGAAACGATTGCTAAATTACAGTATTGATTTCGGAATCTGTATTTTTTGTGGTAACTGTATTGAGTATTGTCCAACAAATTGTTTATCAATGACTGAAGAATATGAGCTTTCAACTTATGATCGTCACGAATTGAATTATAATCAAATTGCTTTGGGCCGTTTACCAATGTCAGTAATTGATGATTATACAATTCGAACAATTCAAATAAAAAAAGAAAATTTTTTATAATTAAATACAATTGTTAAAAAAAAAATATTCTATATATATACATCTATAATATATAGAATTACATAATATAAATAGAATTCTATTTATATTATGTAATTCTAATTCTATTCTACTTAGATTAGTTTAGATTTATAGTAATAAAACGTAATTCATTCAAATTTTTGAAATACATTCGAAGGAGGATCAAATGAACCCTAGAATATAGAAATGTTTTTTTATTCTATTTATATATGAGTGACTGTTGTAAGTGGAGGGAGAAAGAAGTTCCAATGAAACAAATATTTTATCTTCAGACATATATGTCTGGCTCTAGGGTTGTGGTTCGATTTGCATTCGAACTCCCCCCGGTTTCTTTATCACGTGATCCGGTATAGTATTATTGTTATTTATTGGGTCGTAGTCTTTTGAATTCTGTTTGTGATTCTGTATACCGTAGTCAAAATTACTAAAGAAATTCGAAGGAGGATGAAACGAACCCTATCAAAAGATATATCTCTGCGGCTGTGGCACCTATATATGAAACCCAAGATCTAATAACATATATCTCTACTCTACCTATATCTCTGCCCGCGGTTGTGGGGTACTAGGTTCTAACGGATATCTGTGGGGTTGGTGAAAGTACTGTATGGTTCGTGGCTCTAGTGGTTATCTTCATAGAAACCAATCGTTTATTCCCGGGCCTTTTTGTACATTTCGATTTGAATTCGGACTTCCCCCGAGAAATCGGAGGGGTTTTAGTAATAAAATTACGGTTTTGATCCTATTAAAAGGTGGAATTTTATATTATTATTATTATGTATATGTATGACAAATATATGTTATATCTACTTTGATACTTAAGTTTTAGTATAGTTTCAAACTACTCTTTAATAGAAAGAGTAGTTTGACATTGATTATATAACCGTAACTATATCAATTCAAATTCCTTAGGTTTTTTTTTCAATGCAAAGAAAAATTTTAGTATCTAAAAATTTTTTTCCTGGTCATATCAATAAGGTCATGAAATTTCGATTTCTTTGTCTTTTTTTTTACATATAATGGATTTGCCTGAAACGCTACACGATTTTCTTTTAGTCTTTCTGGGATCGGGTCTTATATTAGGAAGTTTGGGGGTAGTGTTACTTACCAACCCAATTTTTTCTGCTTTTTCGTTGGGACTGGTTCTTGTTTGTATATCTTTATTCTATATTTTATCAAATTCACATTTTGTAGCTGCATCACAGCTACTTATTTACGTGGGAGCTATTAACATTTTAATCATATTTGCTGTGATGTTCATGAATAGTTCCGAATATTACCAAGATTTTAATCTTTGGACCGTTGGGGATGGAATTACTTTGATAGTTTGTACTAGTATTTTTGTTTCACTAATAACTATTATTCCAGATACATCATGGTACGGAATTATTTGGACTACAAAACCAAATCAGATTATTGAGCAAGATTTGATAAGTACTAGTCAACAAATTGGAATTCATTTATCAACAGATTTTTTTCTTCCATTTGAACTAATTTCAATAATTCTTTTAGTTGCTTTGATAGGTGCAATTGTCGTAGCTCGTCAGTAAGAAATCTTTAGAGAACTTGTAATATAAATCAAGATTCTTTTTTTATTTTCTCACATTTATTTCTGTCGAATTCTGTGTGAAGTAAAAGAGTTTTTATGTAGAAACTCCCTTTTTTATTGCCTATATATTCTTTTGTTCCAGACTAGTTCTATTCTTTAGTCAATTGAATCTGTTGAATTGTTGTTCATATTGAAATGAATCCAAATTAATAAGGAGTTGGTCAATGATGCTCGAACATGTACTTGTTTTGAGTGCCTATTTATTTTCTATTGGTATCTATGGATTGATCACGAGCCGAAATATCGTTAGAGCCCTTATGTGTCTTGAACTTATACTGAATGCAGTTAATATAAATCTCGTAACGTTTTCTGATTTTTTTGATAATCGCCAATTAAAAGGAAATATTTTTTCCATTTTTGTTATAGCTATTGCAGCCGCTGAAGCAGCTATCGGACTGGCTATTGTTTCCTCAATTGCTCGTAACAGAAAATCAACCCGTATCAATCAATCGAATTTGTTGAATAAATAGCATTAATCATAATTAATAAAAAAGAAAGTAGAATTTCAAGTAGTGTAATATTTATCAATTCAAATTAGTATGTATTCTACACAACATATGATCATGTTTGCATTGCCTAAATCATAAGAAATCAAAGTATCCTGGTCCTCTTCTATTCCTTCTTATAAATTTATCTAGACGTCTTTTTTTATTAACAACAATATTATGACAAATCATTGATTCATCTGGTATATAAATATATGATTCATTTATTTACGAGTTTACTAGATCGATAATTTTTATTTTTGATGTTCAAAAATTACAATGTCACATTCAGTAAAGATTTATGATACATGTATAGGATGTACTCAATGTGTCCGAGCCTGTCCCACAGATGTATTAGAAATGATACCTTGGGATGGATGTAAAGCTAAGCAAATAGCTTCTGCCCCAAGAACAGAGGACTGTGTAGGTTGTAAGAGGTGTGAGTCTGCTTGTCCGACGGATTTCTTAAGTGTTCGAGTTTATTTATGGAGTGAAACAACTCGAAGTATGGGTCTATCTTATTGATACGTTTCAAAAAACACCACACAAATACGTTTTTTTTTACTGGCAAAAACCCGTGCTCAAAATAGAAAATATTTTGAGCACGAGCTTTTCAGGCCCAAGTGTATCTTATTTTTATCACGAATTATTTTCCTTGGTTAACAATAGTTGTAGTTTTCCCAATAGCCGCGGGTTCCTTAATTTTCTTATTTCCTCATAGGGGAAATAAGGTAATTAGGTGGTATAGCATTTGTATATGCTTAATAGATCTCCTTCTAACAACCTATGTTTTTTGTTATCATTTCCAATTGGATGATCCACTAATTCAACTGACGGAGAATTATAAATGGATCCATTTTTTTGATTTTTACTGGAGATTGGGAATAGATGGACTCTCGATAGGACCTATTTTACTGACGGGATTTATAACTACTTTAGCCACTTTAGCGGCTCAGCCGGTTACTCGCGAATACCGATTATTCTATTTCCTGATGTTAGCAATGTATAGCGGTCAAATCGGACCATTTTCTTCTAGAGACATTTTACTTTTTTTCATCATGTGGGAATTGGAATTAATTCCCGTTTATCTACTTTTATCCATGTGGGGGGGAAAGAAACGTTTGTATTCAGCTACAAAGTTTATTTTGTACACTGCAGGAGCTTCTATTTTTTTATTAATGGGAATTCTGGGTATTGGTTTATATGGTTCTAATGAACCAACATTAAATTTTGAAACATTAACTAATCAATCGTATCCCGCGGCGCTAGAAATAATATTATATACGGCATTTCTTATTGCTTTTGCTGTCAAATCGCCGATTATACCCTTACATACATGGTTACCAGATACCCACGGAGAGGCACATTACAGCACTTGTATGCTTTTAGCCGGAATCTTATTAAAAATGGGAGCATATGGGTTGGTTCGAATTAATATGGAATTTTTTTCCCATGCTCATTCCATATTTTGCCCCTGGTTAATGATATTAGGTTCTATTCAAATAATCTATGCTGCTTCAACTTCTTTTGGTCAACGTAATTTAAAAAAAAGAATAGCTTATTCTTCGGTATCTCATATGGGTTTCATAATTATCGGAATTGGTTCTATAAGTGATACTGGGCTCAACGGGGCCATTTTACAAATAATATCTCATGGATTTATTGGCGCTGCGCTTTTTTTCTTGGCAGGAACTAGTTATGATAGACTACGTATTCTTTATCTTGACGAAATGGGCGGAATGGCTATCCCAATGCCAAAAATATTCACGATTTTCACTATCTTATCAATGGCTTCTCTCGCATTGCCTGGCATGAGCGGTTTTGTTGCAGAATTGATAGTTTTTTTTGGAATAATTACTAGTCAAAAATATATTTTCATGATGAAAATTATAATTACATTTGTAACAGCTATTGGAATAATATTAACTCCTATTTATTTATTATCTATCTTACGGCAGATGTTCTATGGATACAAGTTTTTCCATACACCAAACTCTTCTTTTTTGGATTCTGGGCCGAGAGAATTATTTATTTCGATTTCTATCCTTATACCTGTAATAGGTATTGGTATTTATCCAGATTTCATTTTTTCATTCTCGGTTGACAAGGTTGAAGCTATTCTATCTAATTTTTAATAGATGATTTTCGTGAATAAATGAATCAAAAAGAGAAAAAAACCTTTGCTTTGTCCAATGAAAAAAAATATTTTTCCGTTAGATTCACTTCAAAAAATGTAAATTATAATCGAATATGTTTGTTGTTAGTGAGAACCCCTTGAATCATTCCATTACTTGATTGAAAGGGTTCTCAACAAAATATGGAAAGTATTTATATACTTTCCATATTTTGATTTCTCGGGTTCTTTACTGATTAAAATTCAATTAGATGTAAATGAACCATAACTATGTAGTCCTATTCCTAATAGATTGATCCCCAAATAACATATCCAAATTAAAAGAAATCCAATAGAGGCCACTATTGAAGAATTTACACCTTCTAATTTTTTATTTTTTCTAGTATGTAAATAAATTGCGAATATGGTCCAAGTAATAAAGGCCCAGGTTTCCTTTGGATCCCAATTCCAATAGGACCCCCATGCCTCGTTAGCCCATACCGCTCCCGAAAGAATACCTATCGTTAAAAAGAGAAAACCCAGACTAATAATACGATAACCCCAACGATCCAATTGTTGGATAAATTGAAACCTGTAATAATTTATAGAAGAAGAAGTTTTTATTAAAACATTCTTTTTTTCATACATATTCATGTATTTGATTTCAACAAAATCAACTGATTTTTTTAAAGAATCCAAATTCTTGGTAAAAGGAAGAGTTTGGATGACTTCTTGAAACGTAATGGCTAAAATAGCCACTGATAATAATGATCCACATAAAAGGGCTGCATAGCCCAATATCATCATACTTACGTGCATCATTAGCCAATGGGATTGTAGAGCTGGTACTAATATTACGGATTGATGCATTTTGGTTAAAAGACCCGAAGTCGCAAAGCCTTGGGTAAAAATAACACTCGGTGCTATTATTGTACTTAAAAGGTTTTTCTCCTTTTTAAAACACGGAACCATATGAAAAATGGAAAAACCCCATGAAAGAAAGATTAGAGATTCATATAAATCGCTAAATGGTAAATGGCCCGAAAAAAACCAACGAGTAATTAACAATCCCGTTACACAGAAAAAGGTTATTATCATGGCTTTTTTGGACAAATCATATAATCCTACGATTTCATTGACTAATAAGGTTATTAAATGAATTGAAATAACAATTGATATGACGGAAAACGATATATGAGTTAATATATGCTCTAAAGTTGAAAATATCATATATATATAATGAAAATAAATATCTATAATGAAAATAAAAAAGGTATGAATACTAGGAATAGAAATAGGGAATTGAATTCATTATAGGACTTATTCTAAAAAAAAAATATAGGATAGGATGCCATGCCGCTACTCGGACTCGAACCGAGATGCTCTAGCACTGCTTCCTAAGAGCAGCGTGTCTACCAATTTCACCATAGCGGCTTACTCGAAATCATAATAACCAATTCTTTAGTCAATTGTCGAGATTGAAAGAATCAATTAAAGTGATGTATTTAATTAGTTTGTACATTTCTTTCCAAAACATTTATTCATAATTATAAGTAAATTTGAAATTTTGATTTATTCGAATATCTAAAATATATTCTAGAAATTAGAAATATATATATATATGATATATAGAATCATTTTCTATTAAGTATAGTTATTAATATTACTAATTAATATTACTAATAATATAAAAATATTGATATCCAAAATATGAAAAAAAAAAAAAAAAATAGAATCTTTTGACTAGGGGAATGGGTTTTTCGTAGTTTACCCTTTGTTCAAATTTAAAAATAGCACGGTTGAAACGATAACTATCTAGTTCTGACTTCAATCCAGTAATGAAAAAGAACCCCTTTTTGTAGTTGCTTATGACTCATTTTTTAGTTATTTCATTTTATGGCTCTAAAGAAATACATTTCGATTTTTTGAATGAAAGCAAAATAGTTAATTAATATCTATATCTAAAATTTAACACTACATTCAAAAAAATTAAAAAATTAGATATATAATCTATTTAGAATAGATTAGAATAGATTCTATTCTATATATATATATAATCTATTCTAAATAGATGTTCCATATTCTATACTAGTATTAGTATAAAATGAGTATTAAAGAATACTTCGAGAAAGAAAACCTCGAGGTTCTAACATATCTTTTTTGTTACAAACAAAAACTTTTAGATTTACCTGTCAAAATAGATTCAGCTAATGAAAGGGCTTTCAATGCTGTCCAATATCCCCCTTTTTTTCCAAAAATTCTTACGAATTTTTTTTTTGATATAGACGTGCGCTTTTTTGGAACTGCCATACAATTCGGATCGTTTTTTCATTGCTATAGTTCGATGTGAAAGACATTTGTTCTGTAAATGAAAACGAATTATTCTGGAATTAGCCGTATGTCTTATCTATCTGAATCAGAATTCCCTCTTTTTTTTTTCTATCTAAAGTAAAAACATTGAATATTATAAACCTTTTCCAAATTTTTCATAATAGATATCTATGGATCTCTTTTTATTGTAATGTAAAATAATAGTTCAAAAAGGAACTAATGTTTCTGAATAATACAAAAAAGTATTATTTTTTATTTTCAGTAGGAATTTGGTTATTGGCGGATTTTGACTTTGTACTTTCCAATATTGGAACCATTGTGTAAAGATTCAGAACAATTAAGAATATCAAATTCTATATACCCACTTTTTATTAACCGAACCCCATTTACAAAAGAGATAAAACAAACGAATAAGAAACAAAATTCATCAAGAATCAAAATATTTTTTATTCTTTATTTTTTTTTTGTATGGAATATACACATCAATCTTCATGGATCATACCTTTCATCCCACTTCCAGTTCCTATTTTAATAGGGGTAGGACTTCTCCTTTTTCCCACGGCAACAAAAAATCTTCGCCGTATGTGGGCTTTTCCTAGTATTTTATTGTTAATGATAGTTATGATTTTTTCGATCGATCTATCGATTCATCAAATCGAGAATAATTCTATCTATCAATATGTATGGTCTTGGACTATAAATAACGATCTTTCTTTAGAGTTTGGCTACTTGATCGATTCACTTACTTCTATTATGTCAATATTAATCACTACTGTTGGTATTCTGGTTCTAATTTATAGTGATAGTTACATGTCTCATGATCAAGGATATTTGAGATTTTTTACTTATCTGAGTTTTTTTAATACTTCAATGTTAGGATTAGTTACTAGTTCCAATTTGATACAAGTTTATATTTTTTGGGAATTGGTTGGAATGTGTTCTTATCTATTAATAGGTTTTTGGTTCACGCGTCCTATTGCGGCAAATGCTTGCCAAAAAGCGTTTGTAACTAATCGTGTCGGGGATTTTGGTTTATTATTAGGAATTTTAGGTTTTTATTGGATAACGGGTAGTTTGGAATTTCGGGATTTATTTCAAATATTCAATAACTTAATTTATAAGAACGAGGTGAATATTTTTTTTGTTACTTTGTGCGCCCTCTTGTTATTTTGCGGATCCGTTGCGAAATCTGCCCAATTCCCTCTTCATGTATGGTTACCAGATGCTATGGAAGGTCCTACCCCTATTTCTGCTCTTATACATGCAGCTACTATGGTAGCTGCGGGAATTTTTCTTGTAGCTCGACTTCTTCCTCTTTTCATACTTATACCCTCCATAATGAGTGGAATAGCTTTGATAGGTATAATAACAGTAGTATTAGGAGCAACTTTAGCTATTGCTCAAAAAGATATTAAGAAAAATTTGGCCTATTCTACAATGTCTCAATTGGGTTATATGATGTTAGCTTTAGGTATGGGCTCTTATCGAGCCGCTTTATTTCATTTGATTACTCACGCTTATTCAAAAGCATTGTTGTTTTTAGGATCTGGATCCATTATTCATTCAATGGAAGCTATTGTTGGATATTCTCCAGATAAAAGTCAAAATATGGTTCTTATGGGCGGTTTAACAAAACACGCGCCAATTACAAAAACTGCTTTTTTAATAGGTACACTTTCTCTTTGCGGTATTCCACCCTTTGCTTGTTTTTGGTCTAAGGATGAGATTCTTGCTGATAGTTGGTTGTATTCCCCTATTTTTGCAATAATAGCTTGTGCCACAGCAGGATTAACTGCATTTTATATGTTTCGAATCTATTTACTTGTTTTTGAAGGATATTTAAACGTTCATTTTCTAAATTTCAATGGAAAGAAAAATAGTTCATTCTATTCCATATCTTTATGGGGCAAAGAAGAAAAAAAAAAATTAAAAAAGAAAATTGATTTATTAGCTTTATTAACAATGAATAATAATGAAAGGACTTCTTTTTTTCGGAAGAGAACATATTCACATCGAATTAATCGAAATGGCAAAAGCATAAGACGTCTTTTTCTTGATAGTACCCATTTTGGTACTAAAAACATTCCCTTTTTTTATCCTCATGAATCGGACAATACTATGCTATTTTCTATGCTTGTATTAGTACTATTTACTTTCTTCGTTGGGTCCGTTGGAATTTCTTTCAGCCAAGAAGGAATAGATTTAGATATATTATCTAAGTTGTTAATTCCGTCTATAGACCTTTTACATCAAAATTCAAAGAATTCCGTGGATTGGTATGAATTTTTTAGAAATGCAACTTTTTCGGTGAGTATAGCTTTTTTCGGAATATTTATAGCGTCTTTTTTTTATAAACCAGTTTTTTCTTCTTTACAAAATTTGAACTTATTTAATTTTTTTCAAAAAAGTGTTCCTAAAAAAATTATTGCTGACAAAATAATCAATATTCTATATGATTGGTCATATAATCGTGGTTATATAGATGCTTTTTTTGAAGTATCTTTAATTGCGGGTGTAAGAAAGTTAGCTAAATTCAATTCTTTTTTTGATAGACAAGTAATTGATGGAATTCCAAATGGGGTTGGTATTTCAAGTTTTTTTATAGGAGAGGCTATCAAATATGTGGGGGGGGGGCGAATTTCTTCGTATATTTTCTTTTTTGTATTAATCTTTTTAGTAATTTGTTATTATATATTTATATAATATAACTACTATTCAACCTAAATTGGGGTTATCCCCTAAGAATTAGGGTAGAGTTGTTTATGAATGTCTCATCTGAAAAGCTTCAGGGAGGTCAAGAAAACTATAGATTCATG